GTAAATATCTAATGCGTTCTCCGACCGGAGAAGTCATTTTTGGAGGAGAAACTATGCGTTTTTGGGATCTGCGTGCTCCCTGGTTAGAACCTCTAAGAGGTCCTAATGGTTTGGACTTGAGTAGACTGAAAAAAGATATACAGCCTTGGCAAGAACGTCGTTCCGCGGAATATATGACTCATGCTCCTTTAGGTTCTTTAAATTCCGTGGGTGGCGTAGCTACAGAGATTAATGCAGTCAATTATGTCTCTCCTAGAAGTTGGTTAGCTACTTCTCATTTTGTTCTAGGATTCTTCCTATTCGTAGGTCATTTATGGCACGCGGGAAGAGCTCGCGCAGCTGCCGCAGGATTTGAAAAAGGAATTGATAGAGATTTGGAGCCTGTTCTTTCCATGACTCCTCTTAATTGAGACATGAAATCCAATGCTGGACGTAAGAATCACTTTGATTTTAGTATACATATTGAGTCGAGGAGATCATATTGAAAAAATATTTTCTTTTTCAATTCATTTATATCTAATCTTTTTTCGGGCTCGGCTATATAACCACTTAGCCGAGCCCGAAAAAACCGAGCCAACCTAAATCAATCAAATAAAAAAATCCATTCGCCAAGAAAAAGGAGAGAGGGGGATTCGAACCCTCGATAGTTCTTTGTTTCGAACTATACCGGTTTTCAAGACCGGAGCTATCAACCACTCAGCCATCTCTCCAAAAGCTAATTTCTATTTTATCTTTATTCCACTCAAGAGAACATGACCATACAAATTAATACCCTTTTCTCTATGATAAAGATATCCAGTGTGAATCTATTGGTCTAGTTCTCTATCCGTATATATTATATATGCATGATCCAGCATGCTCTTTTGTGAAGTAAAAAAAAAACTACCCCTCGATCCATGCCTCAATAAGGAGTGTCATCTAAAATCAATGGATTCATGATAAAACCCTCCATAATGAGAATGTGTTTTTTATTTCTTTTTGGAAGGGGTCAAAAAAAGGGGGGTTGGGGGATCAAATGGTATAGTTCTTTTGTTGGTAAATTAGAGGATTATAAACATGACTATTGCGTTTCAATTAGCTGTTTTTGCATTCATTGTTACTTCATCCATTTTATTAATTAGTGTACCTGTTGTATTTGCTTCTCCTGATGGTTGGTCAAGTAACAAAAATGTTGTCTTTTCCGGCACCTCCTTATGGATTGGATTAGTATTTCTAGTGGGTATTCTTAATTCTCTCATCTCTTGAAACTATTCATTCTAGATAAAAAAACGAAATGACCCCTCCCCCCGAATTCTTTCGGGTTGTGAGGCACATGAAAATGGAATAAGACCCCACCAATAAAGAAAACGAAAACATTAATAATGAGAATTATTAATGGGAGGGGTCAAACTTCTGCTATTGGAAAAAGCTTATATCTTATACTATGATATATAGTAAAACGAAAAACTTGAAGATTCAAATATTCATATTATTTTCTGAATTTCATATTCTTTTCGGAATAGAAAATAAAATAGATATATATATATAGATCATAGATAACTATATATAATCTCGACAATTTCACATCAAAGATATATATATATATAGATCATAGATAACTATATAGAATCTCCACTTGACATCAAAGAGATATATATATATATATATATATAGATCATAGATATATAATATGCACAATTTTACATCAAAGTAATATGTTAGTGTTCTACACTTTCATCATTTTTTTATGCCAGTAGGTGTTCCAAAGGTACCCTTTCCAATTCCTGGAGAGATAGAGAAAAGAGAAACAAATAAAATAGAACTGATAAAACAAATACTTTTTTTAATTTTTGTAGTACTTTTAACACTTTTTTTAATACCTATTTTAATACTTTTACTATTTTTATTCCTTTTTTGGTTAATATATTGTTAATATAGAAGTGATAAAACAAATACTTTTTTTAATTTTTGTAATACTTTTAACACTTTTTTTAATACTTTTAATATTTTTTTGAATATTTTTAATATCTTTTTTACTTTCGTTAATATATTAATATGGGGGTATATATGAATAAAATCAAGAAAAATGACTTCGAGATTTGGATTTTAGAATTGAGAGACATTTTTCGAGAGAGCAAGAATTCTACCTATTTCTCAGATTCCTGGACAAAATTCCATTCAGCCATATCGGTCAGTCAGATTTTTCTCCATCAAGAGAGTTTTATCAAACTCTTAGACTCCAGAATTTGGAGTATCCTAGTTTCACGCGGTTTAACAAGATATTTCACGATCAAGAATTTTGTCTTATTTCTACTAGCGATCCTTATATATCGGATTAACAATCGAAGGATGATCGAAAATAAAAATATTTATTTGAGAGGGCTTCTTCCTATACAAATACATTCTATTGAATCATTCCCGGATCCAATGGAAGACTCCAAAGATTCGTTCAATATCAATAGGTTGGTCATGACTAGGGTGATTGTTCCGTTGCTCCTGTCTGGTCCAAAAGAAAAAAATATCTCTGAGAGAGATAATTGCTCTTTTTTCGCCGACAGATGGTCAGAACGTCATCTGGATTTGAATCCTACTGAGAAGTCCGCTTCCGCTCAAGATCTGCAATTATTTCAAGATATTTCTTTTCTTCTTTCGAGGCAATCGGAAAAGAAAGAACTAGCCGATATAATTAAGATAATCATGTATTTAAAAAATAATGTCTCAATTCATCCTATTACATCTGATAGAGGATGTGATAGGGTTGCAAAGGATAAACTTTTGACAGTTCAAAATCATATTTCATTCTTGAAGAAAAATCTAGTTTTTAGTTTATTTGATCTATTTCATGACCAGAATAGGGGGGGGTACTTGTTACAGCGAGATGAAGAGAGATTTCAAGAAATGGCAAATCTATTCAATCTCTCAATAACTAAGCCGGATCTGGTGTATCGTAATGGATTCTCTTTTTCTATTGATTTGTCGAAAATTGATGATAAACAATTTGTAAATCAAGTATTCAACTCCGGGGATGAATCAAAAAAGAAATCTTTATTGGTTCTGCCTCGGCTTTTTTACGACGCGAATGAATCTTTTTATCCAAAGATCATAAAAAAATGGGTCCAGACCTCTTGTTGGAATTCTTTTCAAGGTAATCGATTCAATCGCAACTTAGAATATGTAATTAAAAGGTATGAAAATGATATTCTGAATCATATACCTCTAAGGAAACACATGATCAATCAACGTTTCTCAAATTGGAAAAAGAGTCAGAAGAAATGCTTTGATCCTCTTCTTTTTATTTATCCCAAGAGATCCGTGAATAAGGATCCAAATACAGATAAATACAAATGGTCCAAGGGGAGCAAGAATTTCCAGGAACATTTTGGCCATTTCATTTCTGAGGAGAATAGGCGTTTTCAAGTAGTGTTCGATCGATTACATATGAATTCATATTCGATTGATTGGTCGGAGGTTATCGACAAAAAAGATTTTTCTAAGTCACTTTGTTTGTTTTTGTCCAAGCTTCTTCCCTTTTTCTCTAACTCAGTTCGTTTTTTCTTGGTGAGTTTCGGGAGTATGCCCGTTCATAGGTCCCAGATCCATATGGATGAATTGAAACGTATGAATGATGCACTCGGGAATCAGTTGTTAGAATCAATGGGTCTGCAAACGGTTCATTTGAAAAAAAAGAAAGCCCCATTATTGGATGACTATTATACTTCTCAAAAATCGAAATTCTTGATCAATGAGATAGGAAATCAAGACAATTGGCTGAATCCTGTGAAATGTTTTCATAGAAGTTCATTGATTTCCTCTTTTTATAAAGTAAATCGACTTCGATTCTTGAATAATCCAAATAACTTCTCTTTCGATTGTAAGAAAATATTCTCTTTTTATGGGGAAAGGTCCTGTAATTATGATTTTTTGTATGAACAATTCCTCAATGTCTTGTTCAGTCGAAAGAAAGTATTTTCTTTTGGCGGCGGGAAAAAAAAACATGTTTTTTTGGACAGAGATACTATTTCACCAAGCGAGTTAGAGGTCTCTAACATATTGATAGCAAATAATTTTTCGCAAAGTGGTGCTGACAGCTATGACTTGTACAAATCTTTCCATTTTCCAACTCGCGTTCCTAGAACTATTTACTCGATCGAGGACATTTCTGGAACACCTCTAACAGAGGAAGAAATAGTGAATTTGGAAAGAACTTCTTGTAATCGTCTTTCCGATATTAATCTGTCTGATCCAAAATGGAAAAAGTTGCATAAGTATTTGGATTTCGATTCAAACATAGATTTGCTTGACACTGATTTGCGTGACACTCTATATACTCTATATTCTGAGAAATTTTTACCATCCGAAAAGAGGAAAAAAAAACCTCTCCAAAAATTCCTTAAAAAAGGGAAGATGTATAGAAACTTTCAAAGAAAGAGTAGTTTTTCAACCGTTCTCTCCAAATTGAAGCCATTGTACCCGTATATAATACCGTCGCTCCTTACCACGACAGGGCAAAAAAATCTACTTTTACTATTTATACAGACTTTTTCAGACCTATTTGTGATACTAAAGAAGAGTCCTAAATGGAAAAAAATGGTATCTATTTTGCCTAATCTTATCCATAGAGCCAAGGCAATTCTTCGGAAAAAACTGGGTCTTGAACAACGGAATCGTATAAGTGAGATTTGGAGTAAGTATTTACATAAGTCTCTTGTAGAGATGTACGAAAAAGATCTTCTTCACACAAATAAGGAGTCACCATTCATATCGACACATCTCAGATCACTAAATATTGAGGAGTTCCTGTTTTCAATCCTTTTAGTTTTTCTTATTACTGGATATTTAGTTCATACACATCTTTCCTTTGTTTCTCGATTCTCTAATGAGTTACAGATGGAGTTCGAACAGGTCAAATCGTTGATGATTCCATCCTACATCATTGAATTGCAAAAACTTCTGGATAGGTATCTTACATCAGAACAAAATTCTTTCTGGTTACAGTATATTTTTCGAATGGCTCTAAATTTTCGAGAAGAAAGACGAGGTTCGACTTCTGGCGGCAACATCCCAAGGGGTGAAGGTTTGAATCTCATGAATTTCATAAGGATTATACCAAATCCCATCAATCGAATCGCGTTTTTGAAAAATACTAGACATTTAAGTCATACAAGTAAAAAAATCTATTCATTGATAAAAAAAAGAAAAAACATGAATAGTGATTGGATTGATGATAAAATAGAATCCTGGATCGCGAATAGTGATTTAATTGCTGATAAAGAAAGAGAATTCTTGCTTAATTACTCGACCTTAACGACAGAAAAAAGGATAGATCAAATTTTAGTGAGTCTTACTAATAGTGATGAGTTATCAAAGAATAACTCTGGTTATCAAATGATTGAACAACCGGGAATAATTTACTTACGATATTTAATTGACATTCATAAAAAGGATCTAATGAATTATGAGTTCAATACATCCTGCTTAGCACAAAGACGGGTATTCCTCGCTCATTATCAGACAATCACTTATTCAGAAATCCCATGTCGGCCTAGTTGTTTGGATTTCCCATCTCATGGGAAACCCTTTTCGCTACGCTTACCCCTATCCCCTTCTAGGGGTATTTTAGTGATAGGTTCCATAACAACTGGACAATCCTATTTGCTCAAATCTCTAGCGACAACCTCCTATGTTCCTTTCATTACAGTATTTGTAAACAAGTTTCTGGAGAACTTTGCTAAGGGTTTTGATACGAGTTATGATGAGGGGGATATTTTTGATGAAAGAGAGGGTACCATTTACAGTCTTTTACCGGATTACGAGGGTAGTTGCTATAATCCAGAGATTTATGAAAGGGATCATAGCGAGGATTTCGACCGTAAGCTTGATAGCCGATTGAAGTTTCTAAGTATGGAGGATCCGGTATCTAGCGATATCATACCGGAAGAGGAACTAGACCGGTTTTATCTCACAATTCAATTCGAATTAGTAAAAGCAATGTCTCCTTGCATAATTTGGATTCCAAACATTCATGATTTCGATAGGAATGAGTCAGATGACTTATCGCTGGGTATATTAGTGAACTCTCTTTCCAGAGATTCTGAAAAAGGTGCTACTAGCAATAATCTTGTTATTGCTTCTACTCATATTCCACAAAAAGTAGACCCTGGTTTAATAGGGCCAAATAAATTAAATACATGCATTAAGATACGAAGACTTCTTATTCCACAACAAAGAAAGCACTTTTTTACTCTTTCATATACTAGGGGATTTCACTTGGAAAAGCAAATATTCAATACTAATCGATTGGGGTCTATAACTCTAGGTTCTAATGTACCTGATCTTGTAGCACTTACTAATGAGGCGCTATCGATTAGTATTATACAAAAGAAATCTATTCTAGACACTAACATAATTCGATCTGCTCTTCATAGACAAACTTGGGATTTTCGATCTCATATAAGAGAGATTCAGGATCATGGGATCCTTGTTTATCAGATAGGGAGGGCTCTTTCACAAAATCTACTTCTCAGTAATTGCTCTATAGATCCTATATCTATCTATATGAAGAAGACATCATGTCAGGAGGGGGATCCTTATTTGTACAAATGGTACGTCGAACTTGGAAGAAGCATGAAGAAATTAACTATACTTCTTTATCTGTTGAGTTGTTCGGCCGGATCGGTCGCTCAAGACTTTTTCTCTCTACCTGGACCTAATGAAAACAATGATGGGATCACTTCTTATAGACTCCTTGAGAATGATTCTGATCTAGTTCATGGGCTATTAGAAATAGAGGGTGCTCTGCTGGGACCCTCCGAGACAGGAAGTCGGTTTGATAATGATGGAGTGCCGTTGCTTCTTCGGCCCGAACCAAGAAATCCCTTAAAGATGATTCAAAATGGGTCTTCTTCTATCCTTGATCAGAGATTTCTCTATGAAAAATATGAACCGGGGTTCGAAGAAGGGGAAGGAGTCGGAGTCTACGACCCGAAACCCCTAGAGCTAGAGGTAGCGGAGGATGTATTCAATCCCATACTTTGGGCTCCTAGACTGTGGCGCCCTTGGTGCTTTCTCTTTGACGAAGGGTCCAATGAATTGAGATTTCCCGATTGGGAAGGGTCATTTCAGGAAAAAGATGATTATGATGAAAAGGGTGAGAATGATTCGGAGTTATTGCAGGATGGAACCATGCAGGACCAGACACGAGTGAGATCTTCCAACGAACAAGGCTTTTTTCAAATAAGCAAATTCATTTGGGACCCCGGAGATCCACTCTCTTTGCTATTCCAAGAGGATCCTGTGTTTTCACATCAAGAAGAATTTTCTCCAGATGAACAGATACTTTTGACTTCCCAAACCAAGAGAACTTATTGGAAATATCTAAATGAAAGATGGTTGAGGAAGGATATGGAAGAACAGAATTTGAGATTCTCGATTGAGCGAGAGAGATGGTTTAGAACCAATATTTCAGTATCAAATGAATTTTTTCGTTCTAATACTCTATACGAAAGTTATCAATATTTATCA